AAATGGAATAAAGCCGCCCGATAAGAACCTATACCTAGAGCTAACATAATATAACCTAATTGAGACATTGTAGAATAAGCTAAACTTCTTTTAATGTCTCTTTGAGCAAGAGAAAAAGTAGCTCCTAATAGTACTGTTATTACACCCATTAAAGAAATGAAATTCATTATATAAGGTATGTCTATGAAAAGAGGAATAAGCCGAGCTACAAGAAAAATTCCTGCTGCTACCATAGTAGCGGCGTGTATAAGGGCCGAGATAGGAGTAGGTCCTTCCATGGCATCAGGTAACCATACGTGGAGGGGGAATTGTGCAGATTTAGCAACTGCACCGACAAATAATAAAGAGGCACACAAAGTAGCAAATAAGGAGCTGACCCCATTATTATGGATCAAGTTATTAGCTATTTCGAACAAATCCCGAAATTCAAAACTACCTGTTATCCAATAAAGACCTAAGATTCCTAATAATAAACCAAAATCTCCTACACGATTAGTTACAAAAGCTTTTTGACAAGCACTTGCGGCAATCGGTCGTGTGAACCAAAACCCTATTAATAAATATGAACACATTCCCACTAGTTCCCAAAAAATATGAATTTGTATCAAATTAGAACTAGTAACTAATCCCAACATGGAAGTATTGGAAAAACTCATATAAGCAAAAAATCTCAAATATCCTTGGTCGTGAGACATATAATTGTCACTATAAATAAGAATCATGACTCCAACAGTAGTAATTAGTATTGACATAATAGAAGTAAGTGGATCGATCAAATATCCAAACTCTAAGGAAAAATCAATATCTATGGTCCAAGACCATAGATATTGATAAATAAAACTTCCATTTATTTGTTGAATAGACAGATTGGCCGAAAATCCCATAGCTATACTTAACAGAAAAATACTAGGAAAAGCCCATATACGACGAATATTTTTTGTTGCTGTCGGAATAAGTATAAGTCCAAATCCTATTGACATAGTAACTGTAAGTGGAAGAAAAGGTATTATCCATGCATATTGATATGTATGTTCCATAAGAAAACAAACAAATTGAGATTTTTTTTTATAATTAATAATTGTTTCCGATTCACCAATTCTTATCTCTTTCGAAAAGAACAATAAACAATAATAATGAAAAAAAAAAATATAAAAATAAAAATATATATATATATAATATATATAATATATATATATATTATTTGTTATTTTATGTTAAATGTTAAATTATGTTAAATGTTGAAAGTTAAAAAAAAAAAACTATTATTCACAGAATAAAGTATAGATAATGATTAAAAAAAACGATCTATTCCGAACAATACATGTCTTTCACATACAACGATAAATAAAAATGAGTAACCCTTTTTTGAATGGCAGTTCCAAAAAAATGTATTTCTATGTCAAAAAAACATATTCGTAGGAATATTTGGAAGAAAAAAGGATATTTAACTGCAGTAAAAGCTTTTTCTTTAGCGAAATCGGTTTTTACCGGACATTCAAAAAGTTTTTTTGTGCGACAAACAAATAATAAAGTCTTGGGATAATCGGAATTGACATAGCCCGAAGAACTGAAAATTTTTTAAGATGAACGATTCACATTAATTAATGTATTGAACTACTCAATATTAGTTATAACTAGCTGTGGTATGTAGAATAAGAGTTTTCTGTATATTGGGTTCTTATTAAGAATAGTATTTTTTCCCTATCCATTAACTTTTCACAATAGAAAATCTTAATCCTATTTTTCTATTGTGAATAGTACAATTGCCATAGAAATTTAAACTCTTTTTTTATATGCCTAGCCTAAAACTTAATTGGTTTGGTAAATGTTACCTTATTTATATTATATACATATACACAATGAAGAGTATTAATACTTAATTAATGATACTAAAGTATCGGAATCGTTAGAAAAATTCCAAATGGATTTAGTGATGAAATTGTAATACATATGAGATCTTAGTTATTTGATTTTTTTTATTGAAAAAAAAATCAATCTTTTTCATTTATCCGATGAAATCGGATTCAAAATGAAAAACAAATCATCAAAAAAAAATAGAAAGAAAAAGGACAATTCTTAATTCTATACCTCGACTGAGAGCAAAACTATCGAAATTTCAACTGTATCGGGGGAACTTAGTTTATAGTACGTGAAAGTTGATTGTTAAAACTGAACCTAGGACGATACTAACTAAGGATTATTTTATTGAATGAAGATTCAAATATGAATTTAAACGAGTCTTTTTTCATCGATTCTAATGTTTCCTAGACTATATTGAATCCTTGATTCTTGACGATTCAACATGAATTGAATATTATTATTTCAAGTAAGCCGCCATGGTGAAATCGGTAGACACGCTGCTCTTAGGAAGCAGTGCTAGAGCATCTCGGTTCGAGTCCGAGTGGCGGCATCCTCTAAAAGAGACACAATGTATCCTATAATGTATTCAATTTCCGATTTCAATTCTGTAATGGGACACTTTTTTTATGATATTTGTGATTTTAGAACATATATTAACTCATATCTCTTTTTCGATCATTTCAATTGTGATTACGATTCATTTCATGAACTTATTAGTCTACGAAATCGTAGGATTACGTGATTCATCGGAAAAAGGGATGATAGCCGCCTTTTTCTCTATAACAGGATTATTAATTTCTCGTTGGATTTCTTCGGGACATTTTCCGTTAAGTAATTTATACGAGTCATTAATCTTCCTTTCATGCAGTTTATTTATTATTCATATAATTTCCAAGAAATTGAACCATAAAAATGATTTAAGCATAATAACTTCCCCAAGTACTATTTTTACTCAAGGCTTCGCTACGTCGGGTCTTTCAACTGAAATGCATCAATCCGCAATATTAGTACCTGCTCTACAATCTCAGTGGTTAATGATGCACGTAAGTATGATGTTATTGAGCTATGCAGCTCTTTTATGCGGATCGTTATTATCAATTGCTCTTCTAATCATTACATTTCGAAACAACATCAATTTTTTTTGTAAAAGCAATAATTTCTTAATTAGATCATTTTTCTTTGGTGAGATTAAATACTTGAATGAAAAAAGAAGAAGCGTTTTTAAAAACCCTTCTTTTCTTTCATTTCAAAATTTTTACAAATATCAATTGACTCAACGTTTGGATTATTGGAGTCATCGCATGATTAGTTTAGGGTTTACCTTTTTAACCATAGGCATTCTTTGTGGAGCAGTATGGGCCAATGAAGCATGGGGATCTTATTGGAGTTGGGACCCGAAGGAAACTTGGGCATTTATTACTTGGACCATATTCGCGATTTATTCACATACTAGAACAAATCAAAGTTTACAAGGTACGAATTCGGCACTTATAGCTTCTATAGGATTTTTTATAATTTGGATATGCTATTTTGGGGTCAATCTATTAGGAATAGGTTTACATAGTTATGGTTCATTCACATTAACATCTAATTGAATAAGCTACATGAAAAATACATAAGAATATCGTCCCATATATAACGAAAGTTTGCTTGTTCGAGTTTTTGTTTTGACAACCTGTCAAAACAAAAACTCGAAATGCATCTCATTACAATTCTAATTCACTTTATTTTTTTGCATTGTACAGCGAACGATTTTTAAAAAATCTTAAAATTAAAGAATTATAAGACTTTTTGTCTCATTAATGAAACACTATCTATAAAAGTAATTAGATAGGATAGCTTGTACCCTGTCAACTGATAACGAGAGAACGAAATCAGGATAAATACCAATCCCTATTATGGGTAGAAAGATACAAATTGAAACAAATAGTTCTCGTGGTCCAGAATCAAAAAAATTAGAGTGTGGAACATTGAATAGCTTGTATCCATAGAACATCTGACGTGACATAGATAATAAATAAATAGGAGTTAATATCACTCCAATTGCCATTACAAAAGTAATTAGTATTTTTGGCATTAAAAGATATTTTGGACTAGTAATTATTCCAAAAAATACTACTGATTCCGCAACAAAACCACTCATTCCTGGCAATGCAAGAGAAGCCATCGAGAAACTACTGAACATGGTAAATATTTTTGGCATTGGGATGGATATCCCTCCCATTTCGTCGAGATAAACAAGACGTGTTCTATCACAACTCGTTCCCGCCAAGAAAAAAAGTGCAGCACCAATAAATCCATGAGAGAGTATTTGTAAAATGGCTCCATTGAGTCCCATGTCGGTTATAGAACCAATTCCTATAATTGTAAAACCCATGTGAGATACAGAGGAATAGGCTATTCTCTTTTTAAAATTGCGTTGACCGAGAGAAATTAAAGCTGCATAGATTATTTGCATCGCTCCAACTATTACCAACCAGGGAGAAAATATAGAATGAGCGTGGGGTAATAATTCCATATTGATCCGAATCAATCCATATGCTCCCATTTTTAATAAGATTCCAGCTAGAAGCATACATGTACTGTAATGTGCTTCTCCATGGGTATTTGGTAACCATGTATGCAGGGGTATAATCGGCGATTTGACAGCATAAGCAATAAAGAAACCAAAATATAATATTATTTCCAATGCCACAGGATATGATTGATTAGCTAATCTTTCAAAATCTAATGTTGGTTCATTGGAACCATATAAACCCATACCTAGAACTCCTATTAAGAGAAAAATAGAACCCCCTGCTGTGTACAAAATAAACTTTGTAGCTGAGTAGAGACGTTTTTTTCCTCCCCACATGGATAAAAGTAAGTAAACAGGAATTAATTCTAACTCCCACATGATGAAAAAAAGTAAAAGGTCTCGAGAAGAAAATGATCCTATTTGACCGCTGTACATTGCTAACATCAGGAAATAGAACAATCGCGAATTTCGCGTAACTGGCCAAGCTGCTAAAGTAGCTAAAGTAGTGATAAATCCTGTCAGTAAAATGGGTCCTATGGAAAGTCCATCGATTCCCAGTCTCCAGTGAAAATCAAAAATATCTATCCATTTATAATCTTCTTCCAATTGGATTAATGGATCGTCCAATTGGAAATGATAACAGAATGCATAGGTTGTTAGAAGGAGTTCTAATAAGCATATACAAATAGTATACCATCTAAACATCTTATTTCCTCTATGAGGAAAAAAGAAAATTGAGGAACCCGCGAATATCGGCAAAACTACAAGTATTGTTAACCAAGGAAAATAACTCGTGATAAAGACAAGATATGTTTTGACCAGAAAAACCCGTGCTCGAAATAATAAATTTTATCGAGTACGGGCTTTTGTCGGTAAAGAGGAATCAAATGATTCAAGTGGAGTTTTTTGTAACGTATCAATAAGATAGACCCATGCTGCGAGTTGTTTCATGCCATAAATAAACACGGACACTCAAAAAATCTGTTGGGCAGGCAGATTCACATCTCTTACAACCTACACAGTCCTCGGTTCTTGGTGCGGAAGCAATTTGCTTAGCTTTACATCCGTCCCAAGGTATCATTTCCAATACATCTGTGGGGCAGGCTCGTACACATTGAGTACACCCTATACATGTATCATAAATTTTTACTGAATGTGACATTGGATCTATAAATTCCAGCTTTGAGCATAAAAAATTTTCGATCTGGTAAAATAAAATTAGTAGTAAATGAATCATACATTTATATTGTAGACACCAGACGAAGCAGTGGTTTATCAAAATTTTAAGAATCAATATATTTCTAAACCTGTTCATGAGAAAAGTCCAAGAGACTTTGATTTCTCTTTCAACAACCATGATCATGCGAGTTGCACATGTGAATTCAAATTGACCAACAAATTGGTCAATATTTCAATATTAATTCAATTTATTTATTCAATATGAAAATATTTATTATTCAATAGTAAACTAATTCAATACTAAATATATATATATTATTAAATATTTATAATATCTAATAGATTAATATTCTATGTGATATTATGTATCTTATGATCATAACTAATTATTCAACAAATTCGATTGATTGATACGAGTTGATTTTCTGTTACGATGGATTGATGAAACAATAGCTAGCCCAATAGCTGCTTCAGCAGCCGCAACAGCTATAACAAAGATTGAGAAAATGTCGCCTTTTAATTGGCGACTATCAAATATATCAGAAAATGTTACGAGATTGATATTAACCGAATTGAGTATAAGCTCAAGACACATAAGTGCTCTAACCATCTTTCGACTTGTGATCAATCCATAGATACCGATAGAGAATAAATAGACACTTAAAAAAAGTACATGCTCGAACATCATTGACTAACTCCTTATCAATCTCGATTCATTTCAATATGAACAACAATTCAACCGATTCGATTGATTAGAATAGAACGATTACAGAATAAAAGAAGGTATTGGCAATAGATAGGTTTAATTAAAAACCTTATAAAAACCTTAAACCTTTCCATTTATTTTATTTATTTAGAATTTAATTCTAAGTATTTATTATTGACGAGCCATAGTAATTGCACCTATCAAGGAAACTAAAAGAATTATGGAAATGAGTTCAAACGGAAGATAAAAATCTGTTGATAAATGAATACCAATTTGTTGAATGTTACTTATTAGGTCCTGTTCCATAATCTGGCTTGATCTTGTAGTCCAAAAAATTCCGTACCATGACGTATCTGGGATAATAGTAATTAGTGAAAAAAGAATACTTGTACAAACCAGTGAAGTGACCCCATCTCCAATGGTCCAAAAATAGGAATCATTGGAATATTCTGAACCATTCATGAACATTACAGCAAATATGATTAAGACATTTATAGCTCCAACATAAATAAGGAGCTGTGCGGCAGCTACAAAATAGGAATTCGATAGAATATAGAATAAGGATATACAAACAAGAACCAATCCCAACGAAAAGGCAGAAAAAATGGGATTGGTAAGTAATACTACTCCCAGACCTCCTAATACAAGAACTGATCCCAAAAATACTACAAGAATATCATGTATTGGTCCAGGTAAATCCATTATTAAAATAATAAATTAATAAATAAGTCGAAATATTTCATGACCTTACTGAATGGTCCAGGAAAGGAAAAGGGGTTGCCCCATTTTTTTTCTTGTATATGATACATTCCTAATTGAATTAAATTCAAACTTTTTTTTTATATGGATTAATGTAGATATAGATAAAATTATCGAGAAAAGAGTAATGGGGATTGTATATTTCGAAATCATCACGAAAAATATATTCTCAGTTTAAATCAAAGAATAATTCTCAACAATCAATAATTATTAGTTATTATTTGTAGTTACTGACCAAACAAAATAAAAAAAGCTTGGGTCTTTTATATCAAAACAAAATCTTAGTAATTGGTAATCGTTCTTGAATCAAAGGGTTTATCTTTGTCTATTTTGATTTGAGTCGAATTCATAACTGTTTGAATTGTGTAATCTCCAATTATTGACATTGGTAACCGACCCAAAGCAATTTGATTATAATTCAATTCGTGACGATCAGAAGTAGAAAGTTCATATTCTTCAGTCATTGATAAACAGTTTGTTGGACAATACTCGACACAATTACCACAAAATATACAGACCCCAAAATCAATATTATAATTAAGCAATTGTTTTTTTTTAATATCTCTTTCAAATCTCCAATCAACAACGGGTAGATCTATCGGGCATACACGAACACATACTTCACAAGCAATACATTTATCAAATTCAAAGTGGATTCGACCACGGAAACGCTCTGATGTGATCGATTTTTCATAAGGATATTGAATAGTTATAGGTAAACGATTTGTGTGGGATAAGGTAATTACGAAACTTTGACCAATATACCTTGCAGCTCGTATTGTTTGTTGACTATAATTCATGAACCCAGTCACCATAGAGAACATATTGTAAATATCCAGGAATAAATTGATGTTTCTTTCTCTTGTTTGAAAGAGGTTATGAATCTGGAATATCGTTATCGTATTTTCTTATTTATAGTGAAACAAGTTGGGAAGAAGTTGTCAATAATAGATTACCTAAAGAAATAGGTAAAAGAAATTTCCATCCAAGATTTAATAGCTGGTCCATTCTTATCCTAGGCAAAGTCCACCTTGTTGTGATAGGAATGAACAGAAACAAATAAGCTTTAGCTAATGTAATAAAGATACCAATTGTAATTCCAAAAACTCCGGCCATTTGATTTATTCCGAAAAGTTCAGGAATAGATATGTACGGAATAGAAAAATTCCACCCACCTAAATAAAGAACTGTTACAAATAATGAAGAAAGTAATAGATTTAGGTAAGAAGCAATATAAAATAAACCGAATTTGATACCTGAATATTCGGTTTGATAACCTGCTACTAATTCCTCCTCTGCTTCCGGTAAATCAAATGGCAATCTCTCACATTCGGCTAGAGAAGAAATTAGAAAAACAATAAACCCTATAGGTTGACGCCACAGATTCCACCCCCAAAAACCATATTTTGACTGTGCTTCAACTATATCAACTGTACTTGAACTATTAGATAATCATAGTCGATAATAACATCACTGTTCCCATCGCTATTACAAAACCGTACATGAAACTTCAGCTTCATACGGCTCCTCTATGGCCACAAATAAATGTAAGGACTGGTTCGGTATTTTCACCCGGATAGATCGAATAAAGATACATCGGAGAGTCCCAAATTAGACCAATGGAATTCTGTCCGCTAGAATAAGAAAAAAAAGTGCTTCCGAATCGATCTCATCCTTATAATGATAATGATAATTTTTCTTTGTTCGGTAATAACTTAATCTTTCAATAAAATATTCGTTATCAATATATATATATATATAGGCATTAGTTCATGAATAATGATAAGAATTCCGTATGTATGAATACGGATATAGGAAAGAAAGAATAAATAAAGATCTTTTTTTTATTTTATCAAAATTTTTATTTATTCATTCGATTTTCGATTATTGCATTCCATTTCTTTTGTTCCTGTTCTTCTGTCTCAGAAGAAGGTATTTAGAAAAAAAAAAATAAAGGATTAATTCGTTCTTGATAGTCATTTCTTTAATCAGTGAATAGGAGCATACTCGAGATCGGAATCGTAGGGAGATACTTCTTGATCATTTCTACCAACTTAAAGCCCTTATTATGATTCGTTTTATGCAGAAATATCTCTTTTTTTGATACCTTACATTATCCCCATTACTAATCCTTTGTGTACCTTGGTGTTCCTAACTGTCCACCGATTTTTGATTGATCCCCGGTATGTTAATACATACAAGGCAGTAGTGGAAACTCCATACAGTTGATCTTTTGCACCCGCTTCAAGATATGATGACTAATCAAAGAATCTCAATCTTGGGGTAAACAGTTTACGCTGCTTATGTTTACTTTAATTTCATTCTTGTACATAGGGAATGAGATTTTCTCTTCTTACTGCAAATTTATAAGCTGTTTTGTTTCACTCATATAACTATCTGGTTTAACTCATCGATGAATAAAAAAAAAAAAATATCTATTCAATACATTCAACCTCTTTTCTTTATTTATTTCTAGGAAAGAGGTAAAAGTTCATATTCCAACGAATCACACGTAGAGATATTGATAACACACATAGAGTTAATGGTATTTCATAACTAATAGATTGAGCAGCAGCTCGTAGACCACCTGAAAAAGAATATTTATTATTTGATCCATATCCTGACATAAGAAGCCCAATAGGGGCAATACTTGAAATGGTGATCCATAAAAAAACACCTATACTGAGATCACCTAAAACAAGGCGGTATCCAAAAGGAATTACTAAATAACTTAGTAGAATTGATATGACCGCTATAGACGGTCCGACACTAAACAAACGAATATCTCCTCTAGATGGGAGTAGGTCCTCCTTAAAAAGTAATTTAGTCCCATCTGCTAGAGCTTGAAGAATTCCCAACGGACCAGCATATTCAGGCCCAATACGTTGTTGTATCGTTGCAGATATTTCTCTTTCTAACCACACAATTACTAGTACCCCTATTATGATTCCAAATATAAGGGTCAAAATGGATACAAACATCCATATGAGTCCATAGATTTCTTTTATGGATTCCGATGTAGAAAAAGAATTGATAGCTTGTACTTCTGTCGTATCAATTATCATTTCAACGATCAACTTCTCCCATAATGATATCTATACTACCTAGTATCGTCATGATATCAGCCAATTTCATTCTTTTAACTAGCTGAGGAAGAATTTGCAAATTGATGAAACCGGGTGGACGAATTTTCCATCTCCAGGGGAAAATGCTATTATCCCCTATCAAATAAATTCCTAATTCTCCTTTTGGGGCTTCTACTCTGACATAAAGTTCTTGTTTCGACAATTCAAAATTGGGTGAAGGTTTTTTACTAATAAATCTATATTCAAAATCATTCCATTCGGAATTTTTTGCTCTATCAAAGCGTCGGACTTCTAAATTCTCATAGGGACCTCCAGGAATTCCTTCTAGAGCCTGTTGAATAATTTTTATAGATTCCCCCATTTCACCTATTCGTACTAAATAACGAGCTAATGAATCTCCTTCTTTTTGCCATTGGACTTCCCAATCGAATTCATTGTAACACTCATAATGATCAACCTTACGAAGATCCCATTGGATTCCAGAAGCTCGTAACATCGGTCCTGATAAACCCCAATTTATTGCTTCCTCTCCACCAATAATGCCCACTCTTTCAACTCGTTCCAAAAAAATGGGATTCCGTGTAATAAGTTTTTGATATTCAACAACTCCTGTTAAAGAATAATCGCAGAAATCCAAACATTTATCTATCCAGCCATGAGGTAGATCAGCAGCTACTCCTCCGATGCGGAAATAATTATGCATCATTCGCATACCTGTGGCGGCTTCGAATAGGTCATATAACAATTCTCTCTCTCTGAAAATATAGAAAAAAGGAGTCTGTGCACCGATATCCGCCATAAAAGGTCCAAGCCATAACAAATGAGAAGCTATACGGCTCAGCTCCAGCATAATTACTCTGATATAACTGGCTCTCTGAGGTACTTGAACATTTTCCAATTGTTCTGGTGCATTTACCGTTATTGCCTCTGTGAACATAGTAGCTAAATAATCCCAACGTGTTACATAAGGAAGATATTGTATAATTGTTCGGTTTTCTGCTATTTTTTCCATTCCTCTGTGTAAATATCCCAATATGGGTTCACAATCAATAACATCTTCACCATCGAGAGTAACGATCAGTCGAAGAACACCATGCATTGATGGGTGGTGAGGGCCCATATTGACTATCATGAGATCTTTTCTTGTAGCCGGTATAGTCATATTTTTTCTTCCTTGATTCATTATTCCACGAATTCCTCAAAACGAGGTTCATCAAAATGAAAAATCTAATAAAATAACTATTAAAAAAAAAATTCAAACGATTAAATTAACGAGTTTTTGGTTCCCGAATATCCAACTGATCCATTAATTTCTTATAACGGACTCTATTTTTCTTTGACAAATAAGCCAGGAGCCGTTGACGTTTTCCCAGAATTATTCGTAGACCTCTTTGGGATAAAAAATCTCTTTTGTGCAATTCCAAATGTGAAGTAAGTCTACGTATCTTACTGGTGAAACTTAATACTTGAAATTCAACAGAACCCTTGTTTTCTTCTTTTTCTTCTTGTGAAATAACTGAGATGAATGAATTTTTGATCATAAAAAAATTTTTCTATCTTTTTTTCTTTCCCATGGATTTATTTTACTTTACTGAATCGATCAGGAAAAATAAAAATAATAATCTTTATGCCAGTTATTTTAATCTAGTACACACAAAAATTTGGATTTTTTCCTATTCTTTTCTTTTCTATCCAAATCAAATTTTCAATTTGATTTGGATAGAAAAGAAAGAGAAAATACATTTCTACATTCATGGAAGAGAATGATTTCTTTGTACTTAAAAGGATTCTGCCGATTTCGTCCTAGATTCAATTGAGTTGATACGCCATTAAATCCGTGTCATGTACCAGAATGTAATACAGCGTATATGTATATCTTTCGGCTTTCATCTACTGAAAAATATCACAGATATATAGGAAATATACTATTAACAAATTCTGAATCGTGGATACATATATATCCTTGACATACTGAAACGGCTGCCATTATTGGTATTAAACCAATAGCGATTCATACAAGCTAAATCTTCTAATCGGTAATTGGGCCAAAGAAACAATTTGCATTTAATGAATTTATTTGTATCTGTATTAGTATTAAAATGCTTGTCCTCATTCAAAAATTTTCCAGAGTTTCTTATGTTGCTTTCATTGCAAAATACTAGATTTCTATCCACAAAATTCCAATTACGAGAATTAAAACAAATTAGAATTCTCAATTCTCTACGACGTCTAGGAGATAGAATATTTTCAGGAACAAAGAAATCATAATTACTTTTGTCTCTATTCACAAGTATATTGCCGTGTCTTGCAACGGATTTATCAAAACTCTTCTTATCAACATATCTTTTTTTTATACATTTTCTGTTAGTTTGGTGCTTCATTTTTTCGATCAATGAAATACCTAGGGTTTGATATATAATAAATTTTTCATCCCTTTTTATAGATAAACGAATCGGTTCGACAATCAATATTCCTTCTTTTATCAATTCTGTAAGAGCTAGATTTTTGTGATTTAGCATTCCATTCAGATGTATCTCTCCTCTTTGAATCGTGGATATAGTCATTTTCCTTGGATTTATCAGTCTAATTAGGTGACAATATACCTTGATATTATCGATCATACTTCGATTCAAGGAGTCATCCCATCTTAATTGAAAAAGGAAATATTTTTTCAGGAAGAATTCTATTTCTGCTTCCTTCTTTTTCTTGGATTGTTTTTTCTTTTTACCTTTTTTAATGTCTGATCTCGCGTAATCGTCTTCAACATTTTTTTTTTTGTTTTGTTTTCGTAGATCTGATCCAAGATTTTCTTGTTCCTGTTGTTCGTTTTTTTCTTGGTTGGAATTTTCTAATTTAAGATATTCTTTTTGATTAGGTAATATCTGAAGATTTTTTTTTTTATTTTGACTAATATTTTCATAGAAATAAAAATTAAAAAGAAGAAATTTGATTGGTATGATCCATGGTTTAATCCTATATGCATCAAAGAGTGGCACAAATTCTGGGAAGAACCGGGGTTCTAGATTTGATATGGTACGATAAACCTTTTCTTGATTCATTCCCATCCAATCAAAAAAAACACTTTTTTGATTGGATGGTTTAATTCCTTGATGAATTGTAAGAGAAAAAATATCTTTTTTTTTCCATTTTTTGATAATTTTGTTTTCAGTCTTAGTATTTTTCTCAATTTTGGTGCTGATATGCGTATTGGTCCAGGTCTCAATGTCGATCTTTTTTCTAAGACAAATATGGAGAATTCTACAATCAAAATATTTTCTATCCAGATTTTTATGTGTAGCAATAATATATTCCTTTTCTAGATAATTACTAATAGGTATACTTACCAATACATAAAATGATTCGGGTTTCAGTGTATTGAAATTGTATGGAATTTCTTGGTCTCCTTTTACTTGTAATGTTGATTCATAAATATATGAGTCCTTCCTATTCCCATAATTCATATATTTATGTGATAAAAGATAATATCTGTAGTGTTTTTTAAATTTTTCTTTTTGACTCGTCAATGAATCCACCGCCATCGCATAGTAATTTTGCTTCATGTAATGAATTAATTGGTCTTTTTCTTTTTTATGTGAATCAAATTTAATTGAGTTTTTATTTTGAATCATAGAGCGTTGGTTGATTCTATTTCGCCATTTTTGAGGTACTAATCGAGACCATTTTGTCTGAGATAAATTGTATTGATAATGGCCCTTTAACCAGTTTTTCCATTCATTTTTTTCAGACTTATAAATTTTCTTTTGCTTTGATTTGGAATCAAATATTCCTCGTGTCATACAATAATCCTTGATTTTATCCTTAATAAAAGAATGGGTCCTGGTATATTGAAGTACAGATCTCAAGTGATACTTGTTAAGTAATTGGGTTTGTGATAATTTGTAAAATACATATGCTTGGGACAAGGAGGATAAATCATAATTATAATAAAAAATATTTGAATTATTATTACTGATATTAGTATTAGAAAATGATTTTTTTATAGTCGAAATAAAGTTCATTGTATTTTGATCTGTTTCATCAATTCCTTCTCGATTTGTTTCATCGTTGTAAATCGATTTTGTGAAAATTTTTTTTATTGATTCAAGGAAAAGTTGTGCATTGATCCTAAAAATAGTAATCATACGTAGAAAGATATCTATGTATATTTTTTCAATGAATGATTTCATAAAAAAATGGAATTTACGTATAAATCGGATCTTTTTTCTTTTAAATATCTGCAAAATATGTTTCTGTGATTCCGATTTTTTATCATCACAAGTTAGAACTATTTTTTTCTTGTCTTTTGTGATTCGTTCTAGTTCTATTTGATTCCTGATTGTGACTGCTCTATCAGCAAGATCCTTTATTTTTTTTTCTATGAGTGAGTAATTTGCCCAATTCATGGATCGAATTCGAATGGTTGATTTGCGAATAATCTTATTATTTATTTTAGAATCTCTTACATTTTCATTCGGTTTATATACTTTTACCTTCCTCGATTCAAATAAGAAAATGGGGTTTATTTTTTCCTTTATTTTTTGTTTTATAACTAGAACTATTTCGATAACCCATTTTTTTTTTTCTTTAAAAACTTTTGGAACGAAAAAATAATTCTTTTTTCCTTTTCTAATTTTTTTTTGGAGTTCTTTATAAATGGGTTCAAAAAAAGAAGGTCGTTTTCGGGGAGGACCAAAAGGAACTTCTGTTTCCATTCCCAAAATTGTTAAATAACAAAAATCTTCTTTTTTTCTTTTTTTTTTCATTGGATCTCTATGATGAGATCGTATTTTAGATCTTCGCCAAGGTTTAAGATAGAAAGGAGATAGAATCTTTATCTGAATACCGTCTGTTAACCAATTTTTTGGAAATTCTGTTTCCGATAATTGAACACCATTATAGGTGCATTTAACATGTGTTTCTCTCTTCCATTCCTTCAAATCCTCATACCACTCGGTCGATTGGAATAATAACATACGGCCAATATTTTTAGCTATTATCAATGAAGGCAATACAATGTATTTTCTAAGAAAAGAGTGGGTTATTAACATTAAACTTCTTGTTACTTGAGCAAATTGAATGTTATCCCAAGTTTCTGATGTTGCTATCCGTTCATTTTCCTCTTTTTTCTTCTCGTTTTTTTTCTTTTCTTTTGTCCCTTCCTCCTCAAAATTGGAAATTTTCAATTCCGGTTCTCTCTCGACCGAATTCCTAAAAATGAGATTCATCATTTCAGAGATATCAAAAGAAGAAAAAAAAAATGTTTTGTTTATTCGATCCAAAAAAAGCGGGGAATGTGCATTTGCTTGAAACATTTGCCAAGTAACTGTTTTACGTCTTTGAGTACGCATGGATCCTTTTATTATATCCCTACGAAAATCTGATTGTTGCGAGTAGCGTATCAAAGCCACCTCTTCTGTTTGATCACTAATACTAGTATTATCCTTATTAGTAATAAAATTGGTATTATTCTCATTATCAGCATAAATTATCACACGTCTGGCTCTTCTTGAACGAATTTCAATATCTTCTATCGGTTTTTCCTCATTTTCTTCCTCCTGTTCTTCCAGAAGATTGGTCAATTTATATGACCATCGAGAAACCTTTTTACTGATTTCTTCTATTCCAATAGATTCATTTCTAGTTGTTTTATCATTTGGATCAATTGTCATTATATCGAATACAAATTTCAAAGATTTTGCTTGACTTTCTGAATCCATTTTTCTTTGTTCTGCCAATAAAGAACAGTTTTTCAAACAAAAATTGGGTGTGAATTCAAAAGAAAATGAAGTTAAGGAATTACCGATATAATTCAAAAATGATTTACCACCACCAAGTGAATTCTTTTGATGTTCAAATTCTCTGAAATTATTAGGAAGTAGCTCATGGATCTTATTTATCCAAAGACTTTTTATGGAATCCTCCATATAAGGGAAAAAATCATTTATGATTGTACGTAAATCAAAATCTTTTATTGCTCCACGGCATGGTCCGCTCAATAAAGGATCATATGTTTTGGTCAAGCATTTTTGTTTATTCTCATGATTGCAAAATCTAGTCTTTTTTTCGAGCATATCTAGAGCAAGAAATCCCTTTTCTTTTTTTTCTTTTTCTAGAGCTTTTATTCGACTTATTAATTCATTGCTCAAGTTGTATTTTTTTTGTTCATTGGTATAAACCCAATAATTATACAGGTCTCCATGGGATAATTTTTTTGTCGTGTACAAAGACATTTTTCGTTCTATCATTTCCGAAAAAGTCGATAAACTGGGTGGATATGTAAAAGATATTTTTTGTTTCCCATTACTTGGACATGTATAAAAAAAATATTGTGACATTTCATTTCGTACAGCATTTTCAAACCGATCATTTTTTATATATCGCAATGGACAATTCCATCGATTATAATCGAAAAGAAAAGTCACAAGAGGTTTTTCAAACCAGAAATAAGTCTTTTCATTTTTCTCTTCTTTAAGTCTTCCCAATTCCCAATTATCTTGATAGGTATCAAGATAAGAATCTTCGTAAACTGGGCTATCTTTATAGCATGTCTCTTTAAAGTGAAAAGGGTCTTCTTCGGCGGATCCCTCTTGTTCCTGTTTAGTCTCCTTCGTTTCGGAAGTTGTTTCTACATCGCTTTCTTCCTCACTTTCTCCCCTTTCTTCCATTTCTGAGGTTTCTTTCAGTTTCTTAGTGACAATAGGCGACGGCATTCTGCCTAAATAGTAGACACAGGTGATAAATAAGAGAATACTAAAGATTCGAGCCATAGAATTTCTCAATTCTGACACAAGGTACTTATTAGATCGAATAGAATGATTTTGCCGTATCCAGAATAATACCAATCCAACCCATTTCATGAATAAAATGTGACCAATTAACCAACCAACAAAACTACTTGTTACAAATAACATCTTGTTGTTGCATCGAAACATATAAATGTTGACTAATCTGGCTAACGTTGAACTTGGTAAAATGAAATGGTTGAATAATTGAAAAATTAGATTATTCAGGAATACACATTGAATGCTGAGATTACGCATTGAATTTCTGGTAGTAGATCCATAATCAAAAAAGTTTTTGTGATTGTTCCAGAAGAAATGAAACAAAAGATACGGTAGAACTAGGACAGTTATTGTATGAGGTCTACCCAATGCTAGATGCAGAGGCGCATAATAGATCGATATGAACATCATGAGCTGTCCCGTAATAAAACCAGTTGTTGCTGATACCTCCTTCTCGGTTCCTTCTTCCATAACCCGAGCTCGGAGAAGGAAGAGAGAAGAGGGCCCTATGGAGAATGTGGTCAGAAATCCATAATAGAGTCCGCCCACAACGACCGAATTTATTATCTTCATGCATAAGGATAATAGATTACCTAGTAGAAAAGATTTA